GGTTTGTATTTATAAATAAATATTGTAAGGGGACCCCCTGTGGAAAGAATTAAAACATTCTTCTTCTTACTGTAAGTCTTACTGGAACCTTTTCACGAAGGTTTTTCTTAGGGTTTGGGTTTCGGGTTTTTCGTTATGGTTTTAGGAAAAGTTTTAGTTGTTCAAGTTCTTTTTAGAGGATTCCATTGAAAGGGGTTTCCTGGTCCTTTCGTACTAAGGAGACCTGGTAGAAGATAGAAACTGACCTGACTTGCGTCGGTCTGAACTCAGATCATGTAGGACTTTAATGGACGAACAGTCCAACCCTTTAGAGCTTCTGCACCCTATGGAGGTCCCAATCCAACATCGAGGTCGCAAACCCTCTCGTCAATAAGGACTCTTAGAGAGGATTACGCTGTTATCCCTGCGGTAACTTTTTCCGATTGCCAGTTTCTGGTTCTCATTTTGTTCTTGTGCGGTGACGTGACGTCTTCTGCGCGTACTGGAGTATTGTTTTTCTCCATGGTTGCCCCAACCAAAGTCTTCTAGGATTGTTGTCTTGGTGCTTGTAGCATTCTTTATTGTTTAATCTTTTCGGACTGAAGCTCGACAGGGTCTTCTCGTCTTTCTAGGCTATCTAGGTTTCTTCACCTAGATAAGAGTTTCTAAGGATAGCGGGGGAGACAGTTGGAAAAGGTTTTGCCGTTCATACGAGTCTCCATTTAAAAGACAAATGATTATGCTACCTTTGCACGGTCAAGATACCGCGGCCGTTTAGACTGATTCGTCCACCGGGCAGGCGTGACCTCCCATTTCTGCGGGAGGCTGTGTTTTTGGTAAACAGTCCTTCTCCTTGTTGGCCGAGTTCCTTCCTCGCTATTTCTACTTCCCTCTCTATGTCTGGGTTGAGGAATTCTAGTGTTAGGGACTCTTGACTTATGTCCTGTGATTTAGTATTCTTTATAGGGGGAGAGGATGTCGTTTTACTTGTCTTAACATTATTCTTTTCAGGTACTCTTGGTGAGGTTTGGTTGTTCTTGTGGTTTGGGTAACTCGGGAATTGAGCTTTAACGCTTTCCAGTTGGATGGCAGCTGTTAGGCCTACTTTGATGCTTTACCATTGTTCTACCTTTACTACGCTTAGGGTTGTTTCCCTTTTGAGGACAAGGCTTATCCCTTGTTCTCTTTCCTCCTCTTGAACTGTAGAAAACTTTATTAAATATGATGTTTGTTCGTGGAGGGGAGAGGCTAAAACCTGTTTCCCTGAAAACCAGCTATCAAGCAACTCGTTTAGCATATCACTCCTAACTACCCCTTTTCTGCTACTATTGCAACAGTAGGTTTAGGCTCCTATAAGCAGAGGTAGTTAGCTCGTCGCTTTTCGGGTTTTGACTTTCTTGTCTTCTTATCTCGTTAAGCCATGATGCGAAAGGTAAGAGATTTTCTCCTTTTTTGGTTTTATGTTTTAACTTTTATTTCAAGCATTCCTTCGTAGTACTGTTTCTGAGTCGTTGACTATGTTATTGTATTCTTTCGGTGCGTCTTTTTTCTAATTTTAACTTTCCTTTATATAAATAGATAGAATATAGGGATCAGTAGTAGGCCCCATATTGTTATGGGAGATAGAGCTCTTATTATGTGGCTTTTGGACAAGTTCTGTGACCGAGATGATATTACACTGAGTCTTCTCTGGGGGAATAAAGTTAGTCTGGTTTTGAAAGTAACCCGTAAGTAGAAGTACAATCTTATTAATCTTCCAAGAATGAAGAAGGGTATTATGAAAAATCTGCTTTTTATTCTGAATATAGATAAAGGAACAAGCTTTTTCAAGAAGCCTCCTAGAGGGGGAAGCCCCCCTAGAGAGAGTAGGGCTATGGAGAATAGTACTAGGCTGGTTGGTGTTTTTCTTATCTTTCTTAGAGAGGATAGTCTAGACAGGTTTTTTCTCCTACAGAGGCAAAATATCATCACTTTTTTAATTATATAGAACAGAAAGATCACTAGAGAGATTTCGGGCGAGAAAAATATCGTGCAAGTTATCCATCCTATATGTCTTATTGAGGAATAGGCGAGGATCTTACGGATTCTTACCTGGTTCAGTCCTCCCCACCCTCCAATGACCACCGAGATCGTGGCGCACAGAATCATTAGTTCCGAAATTACGCAGCTCGTTATTTTGGTTATTAGGAAAAGAGGAGCAATCTTTTGCCAGCACGCTATTATTATTCCTTTTTTGAATGTTATTCCTCTCAGTACGTCTGGGAACCAAAAATGGCATGGTGCAAGACCTAGCTTTGTGATTAGAGCTAAGGATATTATAGAGTGTACGAAATATCTTCCTATCTCTTTTGTCTCTCATCTTCCACATTGTCATAGTTTCAGCGTTGCTCCTTTTAGTAGCAGAGCTGCTCTGAAGGCTTGGATTAGGAAGTACTTTAGTGTCGCCTCTTTACCACGCGATCAAGTTTTTAGCCTGAGAATTGGTAGTAGGGAGAGAGTTCTTAACTCTAGCCCTAGCCATATGGGGAACCAGTGCTTAGAGAATATGACTGTGATGGTCCCCACTAGTAAGGTGAAAAGTAAAAAAGTTACTACTAGGCGGTTCATAGGAACCAAGAGGAGTTTAACCTCTCCAGTCTGATTATCGGTCAGACTTTCCTTCTTGGAGTGGTTCCATGTATATAAATGCTAAATTATATTAGAATAGACCTGCTTTTCCTTTCGTAATAATAACCAATGTTAGGGACATGCTGAGTATTCTTAGGGCTAAAGGGAGATATTTCTTTCAGGTTAGATGCATTAACTGATCGTAGCGAAATCGAGGATAGGAGGCTCGTACTCAAAGGAATCCAAATACCAAGATTATTGCCTTCGTCGCTAGTATCATCGGCTCAATTATAGGGATTTTAGCTGCGGGACTCCCTCCCCCCATGAAAAGTATAGCTCTCAGGACTTTCATAAATATTATTTTTCTGTATTCAGCTATGAAAAATAGCGCAAAAGGGCCTCCAGCATACTCTACTTTGTAGCCCGAGACTAGTTCTGATTCCCCCTCAGTAAGGTCAAAAGGAGCTCGATTTGTTTCTGCCAGCGTGGAGACGAATCACATTATTGCAAGGGGGAACAGAGGAATTAATAGTCAAGATACTTCCTGTATACCTAAGATATCTATTAGGGAAAACGATCCTGTTCATATAAGAGTAGAGAGAAGGATAAGACCTAATCTTATTTCATAAGAAATTGTTTGGGCTACAGCCCGTATTCCTCCAAGTAGGGAATACTTAGATTTCGAAGCTCAACCGGACCCTAGTATTCTGTAAACGGCTAATCTAGATAGTCCTAAGATTAAGAGCAGTGATAACTTTATTTTTACAAGCCTCTGTGACACGGGAACTAAGCATCATAGAGTCAGTGCTAAAATAATAAACAGAAGCGGAGAGAAGAAAAATAGGTATGGAGAAGCGGTTGAAGGCTTTAGTGTCTCCTTTATAAATAGCTTTAGGGCGTCAGCAAAGGGCTGAAGTAAACCATACGGTCCGACTACTTTTGGCCCCTTTCGGAACTGCATATAGCCTAGAACCTTTCGCTCTACAAGCGTTAAGAAAGCCACTGCTAACAAGATCGGCACTAAGAAGACGATGGACTGTATTAAGAAAAGAATATGCGACATAGCCTTCGAGAAGAATTGAACTCCTTGTGGAGGAACTTAGACCCTCTGCATTGCCGTTTTGCTACGAAGGCTACACTATCATAGGGGTATCTTCTATGCTCTTCTGATTGGAAGTCAGATATAATGCTTCTATACTAATAGTGTGACGAAGAGCGGAGCTCTAATCCGCATGAAAGGGTTTACAACCCTCTTCTTTTTCAGACATCTTGTCGAAGTCTTAGTTAATTTTATAACGTTGGCCTGTCAGACCAAAATAGCGGGTGGAAGTCCCGCAGGCTTCGAATTATAGTAGAGGGAAGGTTTTCACTTCCATTTTTGGAGTATGAGCCCAAAAGCTTTCTTAGCTTACTCTGCATTTATTATTTATATAAATACTTATTGTCTTCAAGGTATAGCTAATTAGGAAGTATCTCCCTTACACGGAGCAGATCCCTGTGCAATTCAGGTTACTTTGAGGTCTCAGTCCCTATGGACGACTTTTAATTTGCAATTAAATATGTATCTTTACACCTTAAGACCCAAAGGCTATGGGACTTAAACCCATGTTTTGAGCTTTGAAGGCTCACAGTTTGCTAACTTCAGCCCTTGTGATTTTAGTTTAAAGAAAATATTTGCTTTGCACGCATAAGATCCAGAATATCTACTGGAAATCACAGTTTGAGAGAGGAATTGCACCTTTGATGTAAGGACCTAAACCTTATGCATTAACTTCTTTGCTACTCAAACCTGAGTTGAAAGGAGTTTAACCTTCATCCTTTTGGTTAACGGCCAAATGCTATCTTAATTCAGCTTCAACTCAATGAGATATAGTTTAAGGTAAAATAAGGGTCTTTGATTCCCTTGATGAAGGGTCGATTCCTTCTATTTCAGAAGTACGAGGCTCACATTCGCACTGGCTGTCCCCAAAACAACAGTTCTTTATTTTAAACTAACTTCTGTGTTTCTATTTATATAAATAGAAAAAATATGTTATTTTTCCGTTAGTATTTAGGCAATTCTTGTTAATAGCTTAACGACCAATGGTCTCTATCCTCATCCTCCCCTCTCAAAAGAGAAGGTCCACCCAGAAAAGGCAGGGAGATAATGGGTAAAAGAGGAGCACATTAAGATATATCACAACCATACTACTTAAAGCCGACAGCAGACGTAAGGAAAGAAACCATAAGAACACAAGCAGGGAGAAAATGGGGAGGGGGTCTGGGGGGACGGAAAAGAGAGAAAAATTAGAAGCTCTAAGAAGGAGTTAAACCCTCTCTCTTAGTTTACAAGACTAATTGTTTTTCGTAAACTTTTAGAGCTGCTCTCCCCAAGAATTCAACTTGGGTCTAGGGCTCGAAAAGCCCTTATTTTACCTTAAACTAGAAGAGCATGTTTTTCCAGGTGACACCTTCCGGTACACCTACTATGTTACGACTTTTCTCCTCTGGCGAGGAGAGTGACGGGCGATGTGTGCGCATTTTAGAGCTTACTTCACTAAATCTCTATTTACCTAGTTACTGTTGAATCCTTTTTCGGTAAGATCTTTCATCTTTACTTCCTCTTGCTATCTTAGATAAAGTAGCTCATCTATTCCCTTCTTATTGGCTGCACCTTGATCTGACGTTTAGGACGGTATCCTTTTGGTTCACTCTCTAATGAGGTGAGCTGACGACGATGGTATACAGGCTGTTTTTCTTAAAAAGGTAAGGTTTCTTGTGGGTTATCAATTCAATGACAAGCTCCTCCAAGGAGATCTAAAAAACCGCCAAGTTCTTTAAGTTTTAATCTTTTGATCGTATTGCTCTGGTAAGTTTTATGAGGGAAAGGTATAACAGGGTATCTAATCCTGGTTTATGCCCTTTCTTTCTAGGTGGACCTTATAATATTTCTTAGTGGGATCTTAAGCTTGTTACTGCTGTTTTCTCTTTCTTATTATTTATCTCTGCCTTCCCTTTTTTACCGGTTCTTCTTAACTTGGGGACAACGTATAACCGCGGCTGCTGGCACGGTGTTAGCCTCCCCTCTTCTTTCTGGCTATATCCTAGTGTCCTAGATTCTATAAGGTTAAGCACTGCTGACCGTAGAATATTTTCGCTTCGGTTATGGTAACTTATGCTCTTGATTAAGACTTAAAGTTCTAATCAGGTTTCTACTGGCTCGTTTGTCGCTTGCATGTGGCAGCCGAAAGGGGGCTAAGAAAAAAACTAGAACCAAGTTTTTCCTATTAAAGAAGGGAGTTTAACCCTTGGTCTGGCATTTTCAACGCCAAGCTTTTACCTTAAGCTACTCTAATTATCGTAAAAGGAGCTTTTTTTCTATTAAGGATACTCCTGGGAGAACAAATAGAAAGATGGAGAAATATAAGACAGAGGCTACTTGTCCTATTGCTATATAAGGTTCTTCTACTGGTTGTCTTCCGATTCACGTAAGTACTACGAAGGTGGCTATTAGGGACCAAAACACTATTTGGGTAATTGGTCGGAAGGTAGAAGCTTGGTTTGAAGAAGTATGTAATATGGGGACAAGGAATCAAACGAGGACGGCTGCCACTAGGGCTATTACTCCCCCTAGCTTTTTTGGGATGGACCGTAGTATTGCGTAAGCAAAAAGAAAGTATCATTCGGGTTGAATATGTACAGGGGTTACTAGGGGGTTAGCCGGAATGAAATTCTCAGGGTCGTTCAGAGCGGTTGGAGCAAGCAAGGCTAAAGATAGGACTCCAGTTAGCAACACCAAAAACCCCACTAAGTCCTTGAATGAGAAGTAGGTATGAAAGGGAGCCTTATCAAAGGTTCTGTCTAGACCAGTGGGGTTTTTGGATCCAGTTTGGTGTAGGAACAATAGGTGAATTACCGACAAAGCTACTATTATAAAAGGGAATAGAAAATGAAAAGTGAAGAACCGGGTTAATGTTGCTTTGTCTACCGAGAACCCTCCTCATACCCATTGTACGAGGTCAACCCCTATGTAGGGAATGGCTGACAATAGGTTGGTTATCACTGTCGCAGCTCAGAATGACATCTGCCCTCATGGTAGGACATAACCTACAAAGGCTGTTATCATAGTTATAAGAAAGAGAATAACTCCTATATTTCATGTTTCCTGGTTTACGTAGGAACCGTAATATATTCCTCGTCCTATGTGACAATATAGACATATAAAGAAGAAGGATGCTCTTTTAGCGTGTATTTTTCGCAGTAGTCATCCGTAATTCACGTCTCGGCAGATATGTCTTACGGATGAGAATGCCAGTGAGATGTCCGCCGTGTAGTGCATTGCGAGAAAGATTCCAGTAATCAACTGTACTATTAAACATAGTCCTATTAGGGAACCAAATTTCCATCATACAGATAGGTTTCTCGGAGTTGGAAGGTCTATTAAAGACCCTTTTAGTATTCGGAATAAGGGATGTCTCTTACGGATGGGTCCTGTCATTTATATAAATGGTATTTTATTTCTTTCTTTTACTATTACTTTTAGGAAGCACTCTTGTATTTTACAGTCTTTCCCCTTATTATGCTGCTTTGGGTTTGGTCTTAACTTCCTTGTTCGGGTGCGTTGTCCTGAGCTTTTTAGGTTTGTCTTTTCTAGCTCTCTTGCTTTTACTTATTTATATGGGGGGTATGATGGTAGTTTTTATATATTCTAGTGCTCTCTCTGCCGATCGATACCCGGTAGTAAGAAATTTAGGGGAAGTATTCTCTATTTTTCTGTTGTTGTCCCTGTGGGTTTTGTTTATTTTTGAGGACCTTTTTGAGCTTGGTTTGAATAAAGTTCTTCTGGTAAGACTAAGAGACTTGGGGAGATTATCATTCCTTTATGACTTTGGCGGCGTTTATCTCCTTTTAGGGGGGACCGCTCTACTTGTAGTTTTAGTAGTTGCTCTGGTGGTGTCTTGAGGTTCAGACTCAGTATCTCTACGATCTCTTTAATGTTTAGATGAGCAAACTAGATTAGGGATGAAATAAGTAGGGTTAGAGCTATTATGGTTGCTATGGACAGGAGGTACTGCTTTATGTAGCCTGTTTGTGTTGTCTGGGTGGACTTGGAGGCCTCTTTCACTACCGTGAATATTCCTTGTCCTCCCCTCTTTTCTCTTCAGCCCCGATCCAGAGCTCGTGAGCTCCCTAGAAGGGCTATAGATTTTAGCTCTTTTAAGGTTCAGTGGTGAGTGATTCGGTCAAAGAATCAGGTCTTTGTGAAGAAGTTTTTGAGTCCAGTTTTTCACTTCTTAGAGTGGATAACCAAAGATGATGATAAGGCAGCTCCAATCAGTGTTACACTTAAAGGTAATGTCTTTATGAATTCTGGAGGGGTGATTTGAGGTAGTTCTAGGCAATAAGAGGATAAGACCCATCCAGCAAAGATAGAACCAATGCCCAGCCGAATGAGAGGGAGGTAAAGATGAGGATTCTCCTCTTTTATTGGGTTAAGGGCAGAATTTTTAGGTTTTTTGAGGAAGCAGAAGGAGATAATTCGGAAGCTATAGTTGGCGGTTAAAAGTGTAGCTATTATGGCTAGGGAATATCTTATCATTTTTCTTGGTGATAGGGTTACTGATTCTAGAATTAAATCCTTGGAGTAAAATCCTCTTAAGAATGGTATTCCCATTAAAGCAATTCTTCCTAATAACAGGCATGCTGAAGATATGGGGGCTGTAACTATTGTTTTGGACATCTTTCGTAAATCTTGTTCTTTTTTGTATCTGTGGATGAGTCTTCCAGAGCATAAGAACAACATGGCCTTGAAAAAAGCGTGGGTACAAATATGGAACAGGGCTATCAAAGGTTGATTGAGACCTATTGCTACTACCATTAGTCCGAGTTGCCTTGTTGTTGAATAAGCGATTATCTTCTTTATATCGTGTTGGAAAGATGCTCTAGTGGCAGCAAATATAGCTGTGAGACTCCCTACTATGATACACATTTTTAGGAAGAGCTTAGTAGGTTCTACAATAGAAGTTATTCGTATTAACAGAAATACCCCTGCTACTACCATGGTTGATCTGTGTAGTAAGGCTGATACTGGGGTTGGTCCCTCCATAGCAGCCGGTAGTCAGGGGTGTAATCCGAACTGCGCAGACTTTCCTACTGCTGCTAGCAAGCTTGCTAGCAGCATAATGTTTGTCTGTCTTGTTCTAATAGATGGGGAGAGGAAGCTGTTTATGTTCCATCTTTTTTTCAGGTACAATGCTGTTCTTATTAACAAAATTATTCCTATATCTCCTATCCGTTTATAGACTATAGCTTGCAAAGCTGATGCTTTGGCGTCTTGTCGGGTGAATCACCAGCCTATGAGTAAAAAAGATAGGAAACCAACCCCTTCTCATCCTATGAAAAATAGAAATAATCTATTGGAAACAGTCAGGACTAACATTTTTAGGAGGAATATTAGCAAAAGCCGGAAAAATTTTGGGCTAAAGATGTCCCTGTCCATATAGTAGATCGAGAATTCTACTATTGACCATGTGACGAACAAAGCTATTGTTGAGAAGAAAAGAAATTTTATGTCTAGGAGAAGGGACAAATGGGATGTTATTTTTGTTGATTTTGTCCAAGAGACCGCTTTTCTTCTCGTTTTTATTGGTTTGAAGTAGTAAATGGTGAGGCTTGTTAAGGATATCAAGAATAGTATCTTGAGAGTAGTTAGGGATAGTTCCCCTTTTGCTATTTTCCGTATGGATTTTTGTGTTTTCTTTCTGCATATCGTTGATCTTATTATTAATATGACGAATATGGTTATTGTTAGTGAGGTTATTCTTGTTGATGGATATAGTGTCATCGGGATCTCCATGGAGTTAAACCACGGTTTTCTCGGCTTAGCAGGCCTGAAAAATTCTCATAGATCTCGGACCTAAGGGCGTTTGCGTTCGCCTCCTCTAATGCCACAAATTAGTGTTCTTCTTATACTACTTAGGTCATATCATACACGATTCTGGTGCTATTATGAGTGGTAGTAATGGTACGAGGTGTAGTAAAATTGTCAGATGTTCTCGGGGAAAGATATTATTGAAAGCTATTTTGAGGGAGGGTTTTGTTTGGGTTTTGGTTTTTTGGTAGATGGAGAGGGAATATATAGCTCCAAACACTGTGGATAGTCCTATCACTGGTAGAAGTCAATTAGATCACCCTAAAATCCCTGATATTATTAGTATCTCCCCAATTAATTTTGGGAGTGGGGGAAGTCCTAGTTTGGCTACGCAGGTTACTAGCCATCAAAGGGGTAGCAATGCTGTAAGGGTCTTGAATCCTCGGGTTACAAACATTTTTCGAGTGTGTGTTCGCTCGTATAGTATTTTAGCTAGGCTGAACAGTGCTGATGAAACTAAGCCATGGGCAACCATTAGTATTAGGGCTCCTCTTATTCTTCAGTAAGTGTTCAGCAGTATTCCTCCAGCTACGAGTCTCATATGGCCTACCGAAGAGTAGGCTATTAAGGCCTTTAGGTCTGTTTGCCGAAGACATATTATGCTAGTGATTAACGAACCTCAACAGCATATGATTAGTAATATTTTTCTTGCTGCCGTGGCTTGGGGAAAAATCAGCACTGTTCGAGCTAAACCGTATCCTCCCAGCTTTAGTAGTATTGCCGCAAGGATCATGGAACCCGCTACTGGGGCTTCTACGTGGGCCTTTGGTAGTCATAGGTGAAACCCATATATAGGCATCTTTACTAGGAAAGCGGTTATTGTTATTATCCATCAGACTTTTACGGAGAGAAAGTTTTTGGGAGCTATCTCGGAAAATTGGGATAGAGGGAACATCATGGTTTTTTGTTCTGATTGTATAATGAGAATCGAAACTAGTAGTGGTAGAGAGCCAAATAGGGTGTAGAATAGGAAGTATATTCCTGCTTGGATTCGTTCCATTTTAGCTCCTCATCGAGTTATTAGTATGAGTGTTGGGATCAAGGTAGCTTCAAAACATATGAAGAAGGACAGTATGCTCAAAGAGGAAAAAGTTAGGATGAGGAAGAATATTATAGTGGAGGTTAAGACTAGGAATTTTTTCTGTAAGATGGGTGATTTTTTCTTTATATTTTTCTGTGCTAGGAGACATAATGGAGCCAGTCAGCATCTTAGGATTATTAGTGGTCTGGAGAGTGCATCTGGTGCTAGGTTCAGACTTATTGGGGATCAGGCTTCTGCTGGGGTGTTCATTAGGGTAACTGATAGGAGGGTTGCGACTGAGAGTGATGAGAATATTATTGTTCACTTCCATCGTGGTATGTATATTGCTCTTATGGATAGTATTGATAGTGATAGTAGGGTTAACATTTATTATTCTGCTCATTCTAGACCTCCCTGCTCTCATTCGTATGCTAGTCCTCCTGCGAGTATTACTATAAATAAGGTGGAGAATAGGATGAAGGTTTTTATTGATAGTTTTATGGCGGACATGGCTGGGAATAGGAGTGCTATTTCAAGGTCGAATATCAGGAATAATATTGCTATTAGGAAGAATCGGAATGAGAAGGGCAGTCGTGCGGATTTAATTGGGTCAAATCCGCACTCGTATGGTGTTTTCTTTTCCAGTTCTAGTTTCCGTTTAGGCAGAAAGTGGCCTACTATTAATAGTAGCAGCGATAGGATTGTAGCTAGAGCTATGAAAATTATTAGGTTCATGGTTTTTAGTTATTAATATAAAGGAGAAGTGGCAGAGTGTTTATGCGGTTGACTTGAAATCATCTGATAAAGGTTTGATTCCTTTCTTCTCTTTAGGAGCCTCACCAGTAGATGCATACATAAAGGAATAATCATACTACATCTACGAAGTGTCAGTATCAGGCTGCGGCCTCGAATCCAAAGTGATGATGGTTTGAGAAATGGTGGTTTATTAGTCGGAAGAAACAGACAGCCAAGAAGGTGGAGCCAATAATTACGTGAAGGCCATGGAACCCTGTCGCTACAAAAAATGTGGAACCGTAGACTCTGTCTGCTATTGTGAATGGGGCGTCTAAGTATTCTCACGCCTGTAGGGCAGAAAAGTAGATCCCTAGGGCTACTGTTAAACCTAGGGCCTGTATAGCTTCTCCTCGGTTTTTTTCTATTATTCTGTGGTGGGCCCATGTTATTGTTACTCCTGAGGATAGGAGTACTGCGGTATTTAATAAGGGAACTAGGAAAGGGTTTAAAGGGTTTATTCCGGTGGGGGGTCACATTACTCCTATTTCTACTCTTGGAGCAAGGCTTCTGTGGAAGAAGGCTCAAAAAAATGCGAAGAAGAAACATACTTCGGAGGTTATGAAGAGTATCATCCCGTAGCGGAGTCCTTTGATAACAACAAGTGTATGGTGTCCTTGGAAAGTTGCTTCTCGTATTACGTCCCGTCACCATCTTATGGAAGTTAGTGCGAGGGCAATAAGTCCTATAATTACTAATCTGATTTTTCCCGTGTGGAATCAAATTACAGTACCAGAAGTTAATATAAGGGCACCGAAAGCAGCTGTGAGGGGTCAAGGTCTTTGATCTACTAGGTGGAAAGGGTGTTGATGGGTCATATTTATATGTTTTGGTCTAGGTAAAAGTGGGCTAGGGATGTGAAGACATAGGCTTGGATGCAAGCCACACCCACCTCTAATATAAATAATAGTGTTAGTATGGTTAGTGTCAGAATACTTAGGGTTGGGCTGGTTCTCAGGATTCATGTGGCGGTAGATAGAAGAAATAGGAGGAGGTGTCCGGCAGTTAGGTTAGCAGCTAGTCGTAGTCCAAGTGCTATTGGCTGGGCTAGTAGTCTTAATGTCTCTATTCACACCATTACTGGGATCAGTCCGGAGGGTGTCCCTTGGGGAACTAGGTGTCTTAATCGTCTTTTGAAGGCTAGGTAGAATCCTAGTATTTTCACTCTCATTCATAGTGGTATTGCTAGTCTGTAGGTAAAGGATACGTGTCTTGAGATGGTAAAGGCATAGGGAAATAGCCCTATTAGGTTGATCGAGAGGATTATGAAGAATACTGTAGTGAGGGTGGCTGTTCATGGGGCGGTTCTCTTCTTGGTATTTTGGAATAGAAGCTTCATAGCTTCTATTCGTATCTTGTCTCATATGTATAATGTTCGTCCTCTGAAAGTTTTGGTTGGGAATATTAGGAACAATCATGAAATCGCTATGAGTCTAGATATTAGTTGCAAAGGTATTCATGCTACTAGGTCTGGTGAGAATTGTCCAAATAGTCTTTTTATCATCGTCATTGGGTTCTACTAGGGGTTTTCTTTTCCATTGAAGAGGTTTCTTGTTCTCTTGCTGTCTTTCATTTCTGCTTTGAAAGGGCTAAAAGAACTACTAGCACTAGAAGTCAGGCTATTGAGAATTTAAATAGAAATCAGGTTAGATCTAGTTGTGGCATTCCCTAGAGGGCTATTGAGCCCATCTTCAGATCAAGAGGCTGAGGCTTTGTTTAAGCTATCTGGGGATTCTTCTATATTTTGAGTTATTCAGGATTCGAATGTTTTGAACGGAACTGATTCTATAACTATTGGCATAAAGCTGTGGTTAGCTCCGCAGATCTCTGAACATTGTCCATAGAATAGTCCTGTTCGATTGATTAGAAAAGAAGTTTGATTTAGTCGGCCAGGTACCGCGTCCATCTTTACACCTAAGGATGGGACTGCTCACGAGTGTAGTACGTCGGCCGATGAAACCAGAATCCGTATTGGGTTTTGGTAAGGTAATACTAGACGGTTGTCTACCTCCAGCAGTCGGGGTTGTCCTTCTCTTAGGTCTCTAGTTGGTATCATATAAGAGTCGAATTCTATTTCGTAGTAGTCTGTATATTCGTAGCTCCAGTATCATTGATGTCCTATCGCCTTTATGGTTAAGAATGGATTTTTGACTTCGTCCATCAGATAGAGTAGTTGTAGCGAGGGAAAGGCTATGAAAATTAAGATTAGTGCGGGTATAATAGTTCATATGGTTTCCAGTTCTTGGCCCTCCAAAAAAAAGCGATTCGTGAATGATGACGAGAGTAAGGATAGAAGCCCATAAAAAACAAGTATTGTTATTAAGGTGAGTATTATTAAGGTGTAGTCGTGAAAGTAGACGAGCTCTTCCATTAGGGGAGAGGATGCATCTTGTAGTCCGAACTGTGTTCAAGTTGCCATTTTAGGTCTGTAGTAGGTTGATTTTGGCGAGGAGGTCAGTGCTGTGTCTACGGGACAACGATACCATCAGGGCCAGTCCTGCACTGGCTTCGCATGCTGATAAGGTGAGTAAAAGCACTGAGAATTTTATAGATAGTAAAGACTCATGTAATTGAGCTCAGGTGGATATTTTTAGGAATAAAGATATTAGAAGTAGTTCTAGGCATAGGAGCAGCGATAAGAGGTGAAGCCGTTTTATTATTACTCCTATCACTCCTAGGAAAAATAGGGAGAATAATATTGCTGAGAGTACTTTCATTGGAAGACCTTAGGTTAATACTAAGAACTTGGAGGCCGAAACTCCATGTTTGTTAAACTAGTCTTCTTAGGTTTGGCTACTTAATTGGTAGAAAGGTTGTAGGGGTTTCTTCGAAAGTGTGATGCGAAGGAGGGAATCTTTCGTATTGTCATTCGAGAGATGCTCTGACGAAAGAAGGTGTAGGTACCTCTCGCTGAGAAGCAAATGCCTCTCAGATTAGGAATAAGAAAAGTATAGCACCTACCAGGGAGATGATAGATCCTATAGATGAAATTGTATTTCAAGTAGTGTAGGCGTCTGGGTAGTCTGAGTATCGCCGTGGCATCCCTGCAAGTCCTAAGAAGTGTTGCGGAAAAAAGGTTAAGTTTACACCGATAAACATGATGAAGAATTGTACCTTGGACCATAGTGGGTGTAAGCCTGTTCCTGAGAATAGTGGGAACCAGTGCGTGAATCCTGCGAATATGGCAAAGACAGCTCCCATTGATAGCACGTAATGGAAGTGTGCTACTACGTAGTAGGTGTCGTGTAGTATAACATCTATTGAGGAATTAGCAAGCACTATTCCGGTCAGGCCTCCTATGGTAAAGAGAAACACGAAGCCTAAGGCTCATAGGAGTGGAGTTTCTCAGACTAACTTGGATCCTTGTAAGGTTGCCATTCATCTGAACACCTTTATCCCTGTTGGTACAGCGATTATCATGGTGGCTGCGGTGAAGTATGCTCGAGTGTCTACGTCCATACCTACGGTGAACATGTGGTGGGCTCATACTAAGAATCCTAGTATCCCTATGGCTACCATGGCATAAACCATTCCGAGGTATCCGAATGGTTCTTGCTTTCCTCTGTAGTGAGCAATGACATGGGATATCATTCCGAACCCAGGTAAAATAAGTATGTACACTTCTGGGTGTCCGAAGAACCAGAATAAGTGTTGGAACAAGATGGGATCCCCTCCTCCTGCTGGGTCAAAGAAGGTTGTTTTTATGTTCCGGTCCGTTAGGAGCATAGTTATAGCTCCTGCTAGCACTGGTAGGCTGAGAAGAAGAAGAAATGCAGTTATGAATACAGATCATACGAATAATGGAAGGCGGTCAAAAGTTATTCCTGGAGTGCGCATATTTATGATAGTTGTTATAAATTTTATGGAGGCCAGTATGGAAGAGGCTCCTGCTAGATGTAGAGAAAAAATAGCGAGGTCTACTGACCCTCCGGCGTGGGCTATTTTTCTGGATAAGGGTGGGTAAATTGTTCATCCGGTTCCGACACCTCTTTCCACTCCTGCTGATGCTAGGAGTAGAATGAAAGAGGGAGGGACTAACCAGAAGCTCATTTTGTTCATTCGGGGGAATGCCATATCAGGGGCTCCTATCATTAAAGGTATAAGTCAGTTTCCAAAGCCTCCTATCATTATCGGCATTACCATGAAGAAAATCATCACTAAAGCGTGAGCGGTTACTATTACTTTATATATTTGGTCGTCTTGAAGCAGTGATCCGGGTTGAGCGAGTTCTGTTCGTATGATGACTCTCATGGCAGTTCCTACCATTCCTGCTCAAGCTCCGAATATGAGATATAGAGTTCCTATGTCCTTGTGATTTGTGGAAAAAAGTCAGCGGTTTAGGTTCAT